CAAATTTATGAATCGTCCCATGGATTTTGATATTTCGATTGTATGGCGTGGTGTATACACGTTATGCAAACAGAAGGTATGGTTACTCTACTCTATTTTTTCATGGAATGATTATTCCATTCTTTTTTCTCTTTGGATCATAACCAAATCAAAACTTCTCGAGTTATCAGAATCTGTAGTAAAAAAAGTCCTTGGTTATTTAACTTAGATGAAATAGTAATAGTTCCGCTCATTGGTATACTACAAAAATGGGAATGAAATCAATCTGATTCCAATATCTCATATCTTTCCCAAACAAAAGGGGACAATTTAAGTGGAAAGCCCATATCTATTTAATATCTATTTATTAGAATAAAATTAGTCTGTTTTTATGTTATTTCGTACTGTATAATTCCTTTGCTTTGTTTGTGGGATCATTTTCCCCAGGGGTAATGAAAAGAATTCTAGAATGGATTGCTAATTATGCCTAGATCTAATATAAATGGAAATTTTATTGATAAGACCTCTTCAATTGTAGCCAATATCTTATTACGAATAATTCCGACAACTTCAGGAGAAAAAAAGGCATTTACCTATTACAGAGATGGTGCGATTTGATTCTTTTTTCTTGTTTTTTTTAGCCCTCACCTCAGTCTTACGAGAAAGAGACGCGGTTCGGTATAGAAAGAACGAAATTCTTGAAATAAACCTACGCTCGGTGAAGGTGAAGTTTGGAGATAGAACAATTCCTTCTATCGTGTATCCTCGATTGATGCAGCCTCAGATGTTTCAATTGTTGATTTGAGTATTGAGCGAAAGGTTACACCTATGGGTTCTGTATTGCGGGTCAATCCTACACTACATCAGTACCAATAGACGGCATAAGGGAAAAAGCACTACACCTAGGAATCAACAACACAAAAACTTTGTTATAAATTCCCCCTTTCCTTATCGGTATCGGGACTAACAAGAATGGTTGGGACAACAAACATCCATCTCGTTTGTACTTTGGATACCCGTATAACCATCAAAGATCGTTGAAGTGACTAATTCCTGGAAATAGAAGGCGTTGAGAACAAAGAAATTGTTGGAGTTACCATTTATATCTAACACTAATATGATTGGTGTTAAGAAAAAACCTCTTGCGGGAAGGCTGGCTAGAGATTTCTTGTAAAAATACTAGTTCCTTTCAGTTCATAATGAGATGAGAATAGTTCAATTTTTATTCTATGGATTATTCCCCTTAGTACTATGCGCAGAAGGGAGGAGCCGTATGAGATGAAAATCTCATGTACGGTTCTGGAACGGAGATTTTTTGAATAGAATGAACGACCGTAACGGATGTTGGCTCAATCCGAAGGAAATTATGCGGAAGCTTTACAGAATTATTATGAAGCTACGCGACCAGAAATTGATCCCTATGATCGAAGTTATATACTCTATAACATAGGCCTTATACACACAAGCAATGGAGAGCATACAAAGGCTTTGGAATATTATTTCCGGGCACTAGAACGAAACCCATTCTTACCACAAGCTTTTAATAATATGGCCGTGATCTGTCATTACGTGCGACTATCTCCACTATAGAAATAAGGAAAAAAAGCAAAGATCAAATTGGCTAGTAAATACTAGAAAAAATAGGCTTTCTACATAATGCATCGTCCAAAGCAACGATTTTTATCAGCTGTAGCAAGGAAAGAGACTTCACGAGAACCAAAATTGGAAGAAAAAAAAATGAGTGCAGCCTATATACTATATTCTATGGATAAAGGATCAAATTGATAGAGAAAGCACCGTAAAGATCAATTAGCGAGCTATTGAGTCGATACAGTTAAGAACTGCTTACTTATGTCATGATATGGGACAAAAGTTAGGAATCAACTTATGTAATAGAGTCAATCCACTAAGGTATTGAGCAGCGGTGTAGCATCAGATCCCAAAGATAGTAAGTTCTTTTTTCTTATGGAAAAAAGTCTTTTTCAAAGATTCTATATGAATTCCATATATGAAACCGAGATAGTTACCTTTCAGAAAATTCTAACGATATTGTGGGGATACCTATGCTTCATTCTTCTGAAGGTGGGAGAAAAGATCAAACTGATTCTGATTATTGATCAAAATTAGGGTTTGAAACTTATGTAATTAACTTCTTCTGGTTAACCCAAGAAAAAATGGGATAGGTTTATGAGAAATCTAATTCAGTTAGCATAGGGTAGATTAAGATAGGACACAAAAAGAATCGATTTTTGAGCCGTATGAGATAGGAAACTCTCAAGTACGGTTCTAAGGGAAGGAACCACCTATTCCGACCGGGGAGAACAGGCCATTCTACAGGGTGATTCTGAAATTGCGGAAGCTTGGTCCGATCAAGCTGCTGAGTATTGGAAACAAGCTATAGCGCTTACTCCAGGTAATTATATTGAAGCACATAATTGGTTGAAAATCACGAAGCGCTTCGAATAAAACCACTCTCTTTTTTAATTCATTAAAAAAAAAAAATGGGTTTGGTTGTTGGATC